AAAATCAAGGAACTATTCATACGTTGTTGAATAGAAATAAGGAATGCCAACCGTTGATTCTTTTATCATCATCCAATAGTTTTCGAATGGGTCCGGTAAAAAATCACAGTGTGATAAAAGAATCAATTCACAAAAATCCTCCAATTAGGAATTCGTTGGGCCCCTTAGGAACAGCCTTTCCCATTGCGAATTTTTATTCATTTTATCATTTATTAACTCATAATCATATATTGATAACTAACTATTTACAACTTGACAATTTAAAACAAACGGTTCAAGTAATTAAATATTATTTAATGGATGAACATGGAAAAATTTATAATCCCGACCTCTCCAGTAATATTTTTTTGAATCCATTCCATTTGAATTGGTATTTTCTCGATCATAATTGTTGTGAAAAGACATCTACAATAATGAGTCTTGGGCAGTTGATTTGTGAAAATGTATGTATAGCCAAAAACAGACCCCGCCTAAAATCGGGTCAAGTTATACTTGTTCAAGTTGACTCTATAGTAATACGATCCGCTAAGCCTTTTTTGGCCACCCCGGGAGCAACTGTTCATGGCCATTATGGGGAAATCCTTTACGAAGGAGAAACTTTAGTTACATTTTTTTATGAAAAATCGAGATCTGGTGATATAACGCAGGGTCTTCCAAAAGTGGAACAGGTATTAGAAGTGCGTTCGATCGATTCAATATCGATGAATCTAGAAAAAAGGATTGAGGTTTGGAACGAATGTATAACAAGAATTCTTGGAATTCCCTGGGGATTTTTGATTGGTGCTGAACTAACTATAGTGCAAAGCCGTATCTCTTTGGTTAATAAGATACAAAAAGTTTATCGATCCCAGGGGGTGCAGATTCATAATAGGCATATAGAAATTATTGTACGTCAAATAACATCAAAGGTTTTGGTTTCAGAAGATGGAATGTCTAATGTTTTTTCACCCGGAGAACTAATTGGATTGTTACGAGCGGAACGAATGGGGCGCGCTTTAGAAGAAGCGATCTGTTACCGAGCCATCTTATTGGGAATAACAAGAGCATCGCTCAATACTCAAAGTTTCATATCTGAGGCAAGTTTTCAGGAAACTGCTCGGGTTTTAGCAAGGGCGGCTCTCCGGGGCCGTATTGATTGGTTGAAGGGTCTGAAAGAGAACGTTGTTTTGGGGGGGATGATACCTGTTGGTACCGGATTCAAAGGATTAGTATACCCTTCAAAACAACATAACAACATTAACATTCCTTTGGAAACAAAAAAAAAGAATCTATTCGGGGGGGAAATGCGAGATATTTTGTTCCACCACAGAAAATTATTGGATTCGTCCCTTATCAAAGAATTTCCATGATACACTAAAAGAATCATTTATAGGATTTAATGACTCCTAAGTTCATCCTTTTCACTATCTTTATTATTATTATTTTATTATTTGGTAATCAAAAAAATGAAAAGATAATAATGAATAAAAAGTTTTGGGTGTCTATCTACGGTAGAAGAGAAAGTTCCGTCGGAACAATTATTTATTTCAGTTTCAGGGTTCCCTCTTTTTTTTTTTCAAAAAAAGAAAGAGGGTGTGGGGAGAAATGACAAGAAGATATTGGAACATCCGTTTGGAAGAGATGATGGAGGCAGGAGTTCATTTTGGCCATGGTACTAGGAAATGGAATCCAAAAATGGCACCTTATATTTCTGCAAAGCGTAAAGGTATTCATATTATAAATCTTACTAAAACTGCCCGTTTTTTATCAGAAGCTTGTGATTTGATTTTTGATGCGGCAAGTAGGGGAAAACAATTCTTAATTGTTGGTACCAAAAATAAAGCAGCTGATTCAGTAGCGTGGGCTGCAATAAGGGCCCGGTGTCATTATGTTAATAAAAAATGGCTTGGCGGTATGTTAACGAATTGGTCCACTACTGAAACCAGGCTTTATAAGTTCCGGGACTTAAGAATGGAACAAAAAATGGGGAAATTCAACCGTCTTCCGAAAAGAGATGAAGCTATGCTGAAAAGACAATTATCTCGCTTGCAAACATATCTGGGCGGAATTAAATATATGACAGGGTTACCCGATATTGTAATCATCGTCGATCAGCACGAAGAATATACGGCCTTGCGAGAGTGTATCACTTTGGGAATTCCAACAATTTGTTTAATCGATACAAATTGTGACCCCGATATCGCAGATATTTCGATTCCAGCAAATGATGACGCTATATCTTCAATCCGATTAATTCTTAACAAATTAGTATTCGCAATTTGTGAAGGGCGTTCTAGCTATATAAGAAATCCTTGATTAATAATAAGATAAATAACTTACTTCGGAAGTCCCATAGATTTCGGGAATAGCTTACTCTTTTTTCTTAATTCTAAAAAAGAAATAAAAAGAACTGGGGATATTATGTAATTAGTTAGTTTAGTTAGTATTCAAAATATCCGATTCAAGTAGGCAGGTGGTTGAATCAAAAAATTTTTATTTAAAGTTTGATTTTTTTAGAGGGCAATATGAACGTTCTATCATGTTCCATCAACACACTAAAGGGGTTATACGATATATCCGGTGTGGAAGTAGGCCAACATTTCTATTGGCAAATAGGGAGTTTCCAGGTCCACGGTCAAGTACTTATTACTTCTTGGGTTGTAATTGCTATCTTATTAGGTTCAGCCGCTATAGCTGTTCGTAACCCGCAAACTATTCCGACTGGCGGGCAGAATTTCTTCGAATATGTTCTTGAATTTATTCGAGATGTAAGTAAAACTCAAATTGGCGAAGAGTACGGTCCTTGGGTTCCTTTTATTGGAACTATGTTTCTATTTATTTTTGTTTCTAATTGGTCAGGAGCTCTTTTACCTTGGAAAATAATACAATTACCTCATGGAGAGTTAGCCGCACCCACGAATGATATAAATACTACTGTAGCTTTGGCTTTACTTACGTCAGTGGCATATTTCTATGCGGGTCTTAGCAAAAAGGGATTAAGTTATTTCGGGAAATATATTCAGCCAACTCCAATCCTTTTACCAATCAACATCTTAGAAGATTTCACAAAGCCCTTATCACTTAGTTTTCGACTTTTCGGGAATATCTTAGCTGATGAATTAGTCGTTGTTGTTCTTGTTTCTTTAGTACCTTCAGTGGTTCCTATACCTGTCATGTTCCTTGGATTATTTACAAGTGGTATTCAAGCTCTTATTTTTGCAACTTTAGCTGCGGCGTATATAGGTGAATCCATGGAGGGCCATCATTGAAATAGTCTTTTTTTAGCCCATATGCGCGGCTCAAGATAGTATTTACTTCGGAAATATACAATTTGGGCTATATACAATCTAGAGTAATAGAAAAAAGTTACGATATTAGAGACTTGTAAAAAGAAAGGAAAGAGATCTAAAGGATCTTTTTCCTAAACCCTTCCGTCCGTTTAATTTAACCCTCTCAATGAGTATTCGTTTTATGTTGGTAAGCCTGTGTCAAATTTCAAATAATAAAATAATTGAATAGTTTGAATTTTGCATAAGAATACTTGTAGTATATGTTTATGATATGTGGTGTGATTAAACAAAAGGGCGAAACAATTCTGGTTTCAGTTGCTTTTGTTCAAGAATTGACCAAAAGAAATTTATTATAAATAATAAATTGCATGAACTTAGATCAATAAAATAATTTGATTTCTATGCAATAATTTACTTAATCCATTTTTCCATTTCCCTTGTATCCGTGGGAATAAGGATAAAGAAAAGGAAAGGGAGAAAAGAATTTACGAAAATACGAAAAAAGGATTCATCAAAATTTTGGGTTTAGAACCAGGTATATGTAATATAATTGAATGGCTATAAGCCAACTTTTGTAGTTATTTCGACACTTAATTAATTCAATTTAAGATGAATGACTGGTTTGTTTACGTTATAGAAGAAAAACACGTATATGTGATATTAGATATTGACTTGTTATATATGAACTAAAGATATATATAATTTGCTCTATTACTGTGAAATTGGAGAGGAGATAGGGATTTCAATAGTCAATAAAAGTCTTCTGTTTCATTAAAAGTCTTCTGTTTCATTATGACTGTGAATTAATAAACAGATGAAATCAAGAAATAATTCAACAGTTCGGAACCAAGAAATGGAAGAGCAGAAGTCGTATGGGTTCACAAGGGCTCTGCGAATAGAAACTAAAAAAGATAAATCTAAGTAGTTCTGATGATTCAATAATATAATTATATTCGAAGTTCTTAGTTACTTCGACTGGATGAATCCTAGCGACGGAATAATTAAGTCATAATTCATTGGTTGATTGTATCATTAACCATTTCTTTTTTTTGGTACGAGGAACTTATCATGAATCCACTGATTTCTGCCGCTTCTGTTATTGCTGCTGGATTGGCTGTAGGGCTTGCTTCTATTGGACCTGGGGTTGGTCAAGGAACTGCCGCGGGTCAAGCTGTAGAGGGTATCGCGAGACAGCCTGAAGCTGAGGGAAAAATACGAGGCACTCTATTGCTTAGTCTAGCGTTTATGGAAGCTTTAACAATTTATGGACTGGTTGTAGCATTAGCACTTTTATTTGCGAATCCTTTTGTTTAATTTTAGAAATATGAAAATTTTTTATTTTTTCATATTTTATTGGCTTGGACTTGTCGTTTGCTTTTTCGAATTATATCCAAATTAAACTCCTACAATTACGTATTTTTTGAGAAAATAACCACGGGAAGGGCTGATTTGCGGGTGAGGAATTAGCATACCAACTCGCTTTCATCCTTCCCGTCCGTAGTCCAAGGAAAACAATTTTGGGGAAATGTTGTAACAAAAGGAGCAGTTCGTAGTTTAGTTTATAATTCGAATATTCTTTAATTTAACTCGATTTTAAAATAGGAAATAAACAAATAGAATATAGAATAAAAGAAGAAAAGAGGTAATAAAAAAATAACTCTGTTCGGTTTTTTAGTCTATATAAGAGGAGATCATATGAAAAATGTAACCGATTCTTTCCTTTCTTTAGGC